CATAATGTAAGAGATCCGATCTTTTTTCAATTGTTAGTTTTTTTTTTTATTGATTAAATCATGAATCTTTGTAGGACAGTATTAAATAAAGATCTCATCGAAAACTTACAGCAGCTTGCCAAACAAAGGCTAAGAGAAAAAAGAGCACAGGGATGACTGGCATAAAATCTACGATTGGATTAAGAAAAGCGTAAGACTCGGGTAACTTAGCAAAGAAAAAACTACTCGAATGAAGGGCAGAATTAAGACAGCTACAGATAAAACTAAAGATATTAAGCATAACAAACATTTCATTCTTTCATTCTTGGAGATAATTGTATTTGATTGAGTTTTGAGTTATTGATTAAGGGATAAACGGGGAAAATGAACAAAAGAATCCTGCTTTTTTTACGTACTCAATCAAAAACCCCTCAATTCTCGCACGAAAATAGAAGGAAGCATACTTTCATACAATATCTTAATTGAATTCTATCTAATGATCAATAAATTCAGTGGAATTCTCTAACTAGTTGTGTGAAATCCTAGTACCAATCTAACGGATTCCATAGAGGTTTTTATTGATTGTGATTTGACAATTCATTAAAATTATTCAATAATATGAAATTGATTGAAAAAAAAAAAGAAACAACTCTAGAAGTTGTGGATGTGGGATGGATGTGGGGCGTGGCCGAGTGGTAAGGCGCCGGGTCTTGTTCCCGGAATATCGAAGGTTCGAAACCTTTCGTCCCAGCACATCCCACACTTTTCTTTCTTCTAGTTACTAGTTCGAAGAAAGAGAACTTTTTCCTCTGTGCCTATAAAGGATGGAATCCGTATGTGGTCAATGTGTAGTGGGGCGTGGCCAAGTGGTAAGGCAACGGGTTTTGATCTCGTTATTCGAAGGTTCGAATCCTTCCGCTCCAAGGTATTCTATACCTTATGTAGAATACCAATTAGTAATTGATAAAAGTCAATATCAATTACTATACTTTCGATTCAGCCAATGACTATTCATGATTCCATATTGAATCAATTCCAGACGGGTTCTAAAGGAAAGCAGTTTTATGGTGAAACTTCGTTTAAAACGATGCGGTCGGAAGCAACGTGCGACTTGAAGGACATGATGAACTATGGATTCTTAACACCCATCATTTTCTTTATTTTTTGAAGATTCTAGTTCGAGTATAGAAGGTGCTCTGAACTCGACATACAAAATTTGTTTTTTATTTCCACGAACCCTTTTTTCGTTTTCGTGAACGTGTAAGTAATTAATTAAATAGGATACAATGGAGCTCGAGAAGAAATGATTGAGTCATTTCTCAGAGGTAGGGATCTATGGCTCACAGCAATTAATAGACGAACTTCGTGACTCTTATTTCTTATTTAATAAGAAAGAAATGGAAACAATCCAATTCCAGCAAGAGGTTTAAGTGTATCGAATCGAGGGGAATCAACCATTCGTATGATTCTTTAAAGAGAAAGAAATCACAAAAGGGATGTTGCTACCCTTTTGGTATGATTACGGATCACCGAAGTAATGTTTAAGCCTAACGATTCAAAAAAAAAAGTTAAAATATCATGTAACAAGAAAACGCCATTTTCAATTGTCTCAACAATTTCATTTTCATAAAAAAAGGAAAATTGATTCTAAACGAGACAAAAAGGGAGTTAAAGAGAGCTCAATAAATGAATGAACCTTAGGACCTTTTCACTCTTTCTTTGGGTAAGAATGATTCAACAACCTGAGCTATAAAAAAAATGATTTTTTGATGAATTGGGGTTCTCACTTGATTTTCGAATCGATAGATCACCCTTCGAATCATTCTTTCTCGAGCCGTACGAGGAGAAAACCTCCCTTACGTTTCTAAGGGGGGCTGTAGTCATCTACAGCTATCCCAATGGGCCATCTATCGAATCGTTGCAATTGATGTTCGATCCCGAAGAGATGGAAGGGCTCTTTGTAAAGTGGGTCTTTACGACCCGATCAATAATCAAACTTCTTTAAATCTTCCTGCTATTTTTCATTTCATTGAAAAAGGAGCTGAGCCTACGAGAACCGTTTATAATATCTTAAAGAAAGCAAAAATTTTTCAAGAACTTTCAGGATTTTTTTTTAATCCGAATCCTCTTTTTTTGTTCTACGAACAAGGAAGCTATAAGTAATGCAACTATAAATCTCATGGAGAGTTCGATCCTGGCTCAGGATGAACGCTGGCGGCATGCTTAACACATGCAAGTCGGACGGGAAGTGGTGTTTCCAGTGGCGGATGAGTAGGGCAGAGGCCTACTATTTCTTCATCTAGGATCTGACTTAATACTTTATATAATAACCCCCAAAAAAAATAGAAAATATAGGAGGTAAAATCAATATGATTCTAGATGATTCTAGTCATTTTTTATGCGGTGCAGCAGCATTAGTTTGGATCACAAGTTGAAACCGTATCTAGGATACGACTTATTACTTAATATAATATATATTAATATTAACCAAAAAAAAAATCTAAAATATAGGAGGTAGAATCAAAATGATTCTAGTCATTTTTTATGTGGTGCAGCAAGCCCGCATTAGTTTGGATCACAAGTTGAAACCGTATAAAGAGGTTATTTTGATTATACTTATTATAATCAAAATGATAATTCGAATTTGGTACTTCTATATAAAAAGGTTTATAGAATTGATTTTCAAGTATTTTCTTAATATAGAAGCTTGGAAAATATTTCTCGGTTGGAAGTACCTTTTACTGGTTTGGAGGCTATTTGAAAAATCGATATTCAACCTATCTATGTGGGTGGCGATCTCCCAGTATCTTTCGAAAAAAGAAAATTGGGTAGAAATACTCATAATTTGTAATTTGTGTCGATCGAATTATCCAACTATATCTATATCTGGATAAGCATTATTCGATCGAGTATAAGTACGTGCTCTGTTTTGGAGGTGTAATAATGATGAAGTGGTTTAATCTGCTAAGTCCTTGGTATTACCCACAACCGCAGAACGTGACTTATGTTTCGAACAAAACGACAGATAGAGCCGGCAACACTACCCTCGAGGTCATACACTATGACCAAAGGGGGAACATGACTGTGGAATTGGAAAAATACGACCGAAGGGGGAACAGGATCCTATATGATAGGAAAAGAAAAAAAAAACCAAACCTTGGTGGAAACGAATTTTTTAATTCGTTCAAAAACTAGCTACGTGTGCACTGCACGTAGCTAGTGTCAATACAGCACTAGTCCTTTTTTTTTTTTCACTTTGATTTCTTTTTGATTTTGTCTAGCGTAGACTGTCTCTTGGCCCGTAGGTCCTGACACAAGGTTAGAATTCTAGCTCTTCCAGAGTGGTATCTCACTGACGGCTTGGCCCCCCGGAAGGGGGCCTTCTTCGCCCTCCACCTAAGCTGCGCAGGAAAGGCCTAAAGCCAATCCCAGGGAACAGTAAAGCTTCATAGGGTCTTTCTGTCCAGGTGCTTGTCAACGTTCATTTTATATTGACAATAGTGTATTGAATAAATAGAATTTCATTATGGTAATTTTCAATTAAGTAAATCTATTTCTCTCCGAATTCTAATTCTAGATGGGGTTTGCAATCTCTTTATTTTTATTATGATTCATCTATACACTCGGGTTGCTAACTCAACGGTAGAGTACTCGGCTTTTAAGTGCGACTAGAATCTTTTACACATTTGGATGAAGCAACGAATTCATCCATACCATTGGTAGAGTTTGTAAGACCACGACTGATCCTGAAAGAGAAGAGAACGAATGGAAAAAACAGCATGTCGTATTAACGAATTAAGGAAGAACTCTAAGAGCACTTCATTCTTAATCCTTACCGGATCAATACAAAGTATTCTTTGAATTCTTATATTATATTTCAATATGGGTCGAGTGAATAAATGGATAGAGCCGCAAGGATCCAATTATAGAATATAGAAAACAAAAAGCAACGAGCTTCTCTTCTTAATTCGAATGCTTTCCCGATCTAATTAGACGTTAGAAATATATTAGTACCTGATTCGGGAAAAGGTTCTCCCATAACCATAAAAATAAGTGGATTCTCCATTTCTTTATTTCTTTTTTTTTTGAATCCTAATTATTAACTATCTCCACTCTTATTGAGTGGAGACGAATGTGTAGAAGAAACGGTATATTGATAAATAGAATCAATTCTAAAATCAAAAGAGCGATCGGGTTGCAAAAATAAAGGATTTCTTATTATTTCAATATCCTAATTAAAGAACACAAACCTATTGGTTGGATGAAAAAAAAAGAGAATCCCTTGATAAGCTTATCTATCTTCAGGGTATATATCATTTTCTGACTATCTACCTTGTTTTGACTGTATCGCACTATGTATCATTTGATAGTCCAAGAAACCCTCGGTCTTTGGTTCAAATCTCATTTTCAATGGAAGAATTACAAGGATATTTCCAAATAGATAGATCTCGACGACAAGACTTCTTATATCCACTTCTATTTCAGGAGTCTATTTATGCGCTTGCTCATGATCATGGTTTAAATAGATCGATTCTTTCTGAACCTCTCGAAAATTTAGGTTATGACAATAAATCCAGTTCACTAATTTCAAAACGTTTAATTACTCGAATGTATCAACAGAAGCATTTGATTCTCTTTGATAATGATTTTAACCAAAATACATTTCGTGATCAGAATCAGAAGAAGCATTTTTATTCTAAAATGATATCAGAGGGTTTTTCACTCATTGTGGAAATTCCATTCCCTCTGCGATTAGTACCTTCCCTAGAAGCGAAAGAAATAGCAAAATCTCATAATTTACGATCAATTCATTCAACATTTCCCTTTTTAGAGGATAAATTATCACATTTAAATAATGCCTTAGATATACTAATACCCTACCCCATCCATTTGGAACTCTTGATTCAAACCCTTCGCTATTGGATACAGGATACCCCCGCTTTGCATTTATTACGATTCTTTCTCTACGAGTCTCAGAATTCGAATAATCTGATTACTCAAAAAAAAATCGATATTTCGCA